TAGGGCGTCTGCACTGGCGCGCGGATACTTGCATGTATATCTCTAGCAACAACCAACTGTAAGGTTGGGACTAAGTCTCTATTTAGGATTGATTCCTTTATACTAATATAATGAAATCAATGGGATTGATTTCTTTATACTAATATAATGAAATCAATGGGATTGATTTCTTTATACTAATATAATGAAATCAATGGGATTGATTTCTTTATACTAATATAATGAAATCAATGGGATTGATTTCTTTATACTAATATAATGAAATCAATGGGATTGATTTCTTTATACTAATATAATGAAATCAATGGGATTGATTTCTTTTGGTTTGTGTCGGTATAGGGTGGAGTGGGGAGAAGTTCCTGTAGTTAAAGTTTATAACGGCGGCTTTTCAGGTCGTAGGTCTCAGAGAAATGCTGGGCAGGAATTATGATGAAATTTGTTCTTTTTTTAGGTACACTCTTTGTTTTAGGGGGATTAGCGGTTGCGTCTAATCCTTCTCCTTATTATGGGGTAGTGGGGTTAGTTCTGGCGTCTGTTGCTGGGTGTGGTTGATTAGTGGGGTTGGGAGTGTCTTTTGTATCTTTGGTATTGGTCATGGTTTATTTAGGGGGAATGTTGGTGGTGTTTGTATATTCGGTCTCATTAGCAGCGGATCCTTATCCTGAGGCATGGGCTGATTGAGGGGTTGTTGGTTATGGCATTGGGATAGGGTTAGTTCTCTTAGTTGGGGTTGTTGTGGGTGGAGTGTCGGGTTCGGTAGTGGATGTAGGGACGGTGGATAATGTTGGGCTGTTATCGGTTCGGCAGGATTTTAGTGGGGTGGCTATGTTTTATTCACGAGGGGCTGGGCTGTTTTTAATTGGTGGTTGAGGTCTGCTGTTGACTTTGTTTGTGGTGATGGAGCTTGTGCGAGGGTTGTCTCGGGGAGCGATTCGGGCTGTTTAGGGAAGTTCAGAGAGTAGTTTAGTTAAAAATGCCAGCTTTGGGAGTTGGTGATGAGGGTTTGATTCCTTTCTCTCTGAGATGGGAAGGTGGAGGTTACTTTGAGGTGTTTGAGTTGTGTTAATAATGAAAAGATGTTGGTTGATTGGTAGTTTGTGGGAAAGTTAGGTGGAGTTTGGTTTGTGTAAGTAAATGAATTAGATGATTAAACAAATGATTTGGAATAAAGTTGGGAAATAAGGTTAAATGATTAGTTAAGTTAACGTAATATGATAAGATAAAAATGAAAAAATGGATAGATTTAAGGGGTTTAACTGTATATCCCAGCAAGAGGAAAATAATAAAGCTATGTCCGGTGACCATTACATTAATCGTTGCTTAATGGGTAAATGGCGCGGGTCCCATGAATGGGGTCAAAGTGCATCAGTGTTAGTGTGTGTGACGGCTTATCCTTCAACCATGACAAGTTGAGCGCTTGAGGGGATTCAGTAGTTCGCCGACCACGCGATGGACATGTCAAGAGGTAGATAACTCCTGCTACGCACTTGAAGGGTTTATTGAAGAGACCCCAAAAAGAAACCAAGAGGAAAAAAGGGAAAATGCCGGCGTAAAGGAAGGAAGGTAAAAGCGTCCAAACCCAGCACTTGTATCTGTGAAGAGCAAGGTCGTAGAAATGGTGGTATTTGTGTTCCTGAAGTTACCACGGGTGGCGCAAAAGAGCAAGAATAGGCTATCTGTGCCCTTGAAGACCATTACCGAAAGCATTACCGACCGGGGTAAGTTTGTTTTTGTGGGAAACCCGATCCATTGATAACCCGGTTTTTTGGCTTGGAAGTTCCTGGCCTTTGTAGGGGAGGGGTTTTTGGTTGGAGGGGGGGGAAATTTTTGGCCTTTGGGAATTTAAAGGGGTTCTGGGGCCTTTTTTGTTTTCCGGTGGATTGTTAAGCCCGATGAAGCATGATCGATTTCGGGTGACGCTTGTGTTGGTCGTAGGCTGGATTAGCTGGGAAGTATGGTCCTTGAAACAAGAATGTGCCTGCTTGTGGAACTGCCCGAACCTTATTTTTTGGGGGAAAATGTTTGAGAAGTGGTTGTTTGAGAAGTTGCATAGTTTTTGGGAAGTCCAACCTTTCCCTATATGTATGATGGGGTAAATAAAGTAATGCAAAGTTCCCCATTCCTCAGGGGTAAATTGAAAACGGCCTGGGGGGGGGAGGGGGGGGGCCGGTTTGTGGAGAACTCTAAGAAGAGGTATAGTCTTCAATCTTTGGTTTACAAGACCAATGTTTTTATAAACTATTAGAGTCAGCTAAAGTTTTAGCATTTTATTTTCTAGGATGGAGACGAGGGGGAATAGGACTAGAATGATTGTGAAGTAGCTGAGGGAGGCTAGTTGTCCGATGATGATGAACGGGTGTTCGACGGGTTGGCTTCCTACTCAGGTTAGGACTAGGAGGTTGGCAACTAGTGCTCAGAACAGGATTTGTGAGAGTGGACGGAAGGTTATTGAGCGTAGTTTGGAGGTGTGTAGGAGTGGGATGAGGAATAGGACTAGGACTGATGCAGCGAGGGCTAGTACACCGCCTAGTTTGTTAGGAATGGATCGGAGGATGGCATATGCAAAGAGGAAGTATCATTCTGGTTTGATGTGTGGGGGTGTGGCTAGTGGGTTGGCTGGTGTGAAGTTTTCTGGGTCTCCCAGGAGGTTGGGGGAGAAGAGGGCGAGGGAGGTGAGGAGGATGAGTAGGAGGGCGAATCCTAGGATGTCTTTTGTGGAGTAGTATGGATGGAAGGGGATTTTGTCGCAGTCTGATGGGATGCCTAGGGGATTGTTTGATCCTGTTTCGTGGAGGAAGGTGAGGTGGACTAGGGTGAGTCCTGCGATGAAGAATGGGAGGAGGAAGTGAAGGGCAAAGAATCGGGTTAGAGTGGGGTTGTCTACTGAGAATCCACCTCATGCTCATTCTACCAGGGTTTGGCCGATGTATGGGATTGCTGAGAATAGGTTTGTGATTACTGTAGCGCCTCAGAATGATATTTGTCCTCAAGGTAGGACGTATCCTACGAAGGCAGTTGCTATAAGGGCTAGAAGGAGAAGGACTCCAACGTTTCAAGTCTCTTTGTTTAGGTAGGAGCCGTAGTAGATTCCTCGGCCGATGTGGAAGTAGATGCAGATGAAAAAGAAGGAGGCCCCGTTTGCGTGTAGGTTTCGGATTAGTCACCCGAATTGGACATTTCGGCAAATGTGTGCGACAGAGGCGAAAGCTAGGGAAGTGTCTGCTGTGTAGTGTATGGCTAGTAAGAGGCCTGTGACAATTTGTGTAATTAGGCAGATGCCTAGGAGGGATCCAAAATTTCATCAGGATGAGATGTTGGATGGTGTTGGGAGGTCAATTAGGGAGTCGTTTACGATTTTTATGAGTGGGTGATTTTTACGTAGGTTGAGTGCCATTAGGGGGTTCTGTATGAGGATATGAGTATGATGAGAATGGATAGTGCGAAAGAGCATAGGTAGGCTTTGATTAGTCCGGAGTGTAGGGTGGTGGCAAATTTGGAGGCAGTTAGTTGTGAGGTTGCTAGTACTTGTGGCCCGATTAGTTTGTATCAGGAGAGGTCAATGAGGTGGGAGGCGATGTTTTGTCATCCGGACAGTAGGTTGGTTGTGGTGAGGCGGTGTGTGAGAGGGTTGAAGTATACTAGTGAGGTGGAGAAGTTGGAGAAGTTGGTTTGTTTTGTTAGAATTAGAGTTTGGGCTAGTTTTGAGAGTTCCAGTGCGAGGATAATGCCCAGGGCAGTTACGATTCGGGCGGTGATTTTGATGGAGGTTGGTATGGTTGTTGGAGGGGTTTTTATGGGAGGGATGTATGAGGTGATGAGGAACCCGGCTGTGATGCTTCATAGCGCTAGGCGGGTGATTGGGGATGTGACTGCAGGGTTGTTTTCGTTTATTGGGACTAGTGGAGGAATTCGGACGAAGCCGGCTTGTACTAGTACAGTTATGCGGATTGTGTATACTGCGGTGAAGGAGGTAGCTAGGAGGGTTAGTACTAGGGCTCAGGTGTTTAAGTAGGAGGTGCTTAGGCTTTCAATGATTTGGTATTTTGAGTAGAACCCAGCGAGGAAGGGGGTTCATATTAGGGCAAGGTTGCCGATGGTTAAGCATGAGGTGGTTGTTGGTAATATTTTTTGTAGTCCGACTATTTTTCGGATGTATTGCTCCCCATTGAGGCTGTGGATAATGGAGCGTGAGCATAGGAATAGTATGGCCTTGAAAAAGGCGTGGGTCGAGATATGTAGGAAAGCTAGTTGGGGTAAATTGAGTCCGATGGTGACTATTATCAGGCCGAGTTGGCTTGAAGTAGAGAAGGCGATAATTTTTTTGATGTCGTTTTGGGTTAGGGCGCACGTGGCTGCGAATAGTGTTGATAGTGCACCGAGGCATAGGCACAGGGTGAGGGCGGTTTGGTTGGTGTCGAATAGTGGGTGGGTTCGGATTAGTAGGAAAATTCCGGCGACTACTATGGTACTGGAGTGGAGTAGGGCGGATACGGGGGTTGGTCCTTCTATGGCGGCTGGGAGTCATGGATGGAGACCGAATTGGGCGGATTTGCCTGTTGCAGCTAGGATGAGGCCTAAGAGTGGGAGGGTGGGGGTTTGTTGGGGGAAGGGAAGTTGGTGAATTTCTCAGGTGTTAGTGGAGGAGGCCAGTCAGGCCATGCATAGAATGAGTCCTACGTCTCCTACCCGGTTATAGAGAACTGCCTGGAGGGCGGCGGTGTTGGCTTCTGCTCGCCCGTGTCATCAGCTGATTAGGAGGAAAGATATGATTCCCACCCCCTCCCAACCGATAAATAGGACGAATAGGTTGTTGGCGAGGATTAGGATAAGTATGGCGATTAGGAAAAACAGGAGGTAGGTAAAGAATTTTGTAATGTAGGGGTCGGAAGCCATGTATCATGTTGCGAATTGGAGGATTGATCAGGATACGAAGAGGGCGATTGGGAAGAAGGTGAGGGAGTAGAAGTCTATTTTTAGGCTGACGGGAATTTTGAAGTTTATGATGTATTTTCATTCTCAGAGGGAGATTAGGCTTTCTGATCCTGAGTGAATGAAGATGGTCATTGGGATGAGACTGATTAGGAAAGAGGTTTTGACGGTATTTGTGATGATTGTGGGCGTGCTTTTGAGGTTGTTCGAGAGTATGGGGAAGATGATGGGAGTGATTAAGGTTGCTAGGGTGGCTAGTATTAGTGTGTTGAGGGTGAGGAGTAGGTCCATTACTTTCACTTGGATTTGCACCAAGATGAGTGGTTCCTAAGACCATTGGATTACTGTTATCCTTTGAAAGTAAGGGGGCTGAGGTTTTAGTCTCAGAAGCAAGAGTTAGCAGTTCTTGCTGGGTGATCCTCCCCCTCGGCAGGTAAGAAGGGTTTAACTTCTATCTTTAGGATCACAGTCTAATGTTTTGGTTGAAACTATACCTGCATGCGGGGATGCCGGAAATGAGTTCTGGTTTGAGGATGAGGAGAAGCATAGGGATCATGTGTAGTGCCATGAGTAGGTGCTCTCGTGTGGAGGAGTTTTGAAGTGATGTGATGTGGGATGGTAGGGGCCCTCGTTGTGTTATAAGTAGCATGTATAGGGTGTATGAGGCAGTAAGTAGGATTGCAGTTCCTGTTAGGAGGAGGGTGAAGGAGGATCAGTTGAATAGTGCAATTATGATGGTTAGTTCTGCTATGAGGTTGATTGTGGGGGGGAGAGCCATGTTTGTTAGGTTAGCTAGGAGTCATCAGGTGGCCATGAGTGGTAGGAGGGGTTGGAGTCCTCGTGTGAGTAGAAGGATGCGGCTGTGGGTGCGTTCGTAGTTTGTATTGGCTAGGCAGAATAGTATGGATGAGGTTAGGCCATGGGCTACTATTAGGATTATTGCACCTGAGAATGCTCATTGGGTTTGGATTATGGTTGCGGCGACAACTAGACCTATGTGGCTAACGGATGAGTAAGCGATTAGAGATTTTAGGTCGATTTGTCGTAGGCAGATGGCGCTAGTTATTAGGGCTCCTCATAGGGCTAGGGTGATGAAGGGGTAGTGTAGGTTGCTTTGTGACGGGTCTACTAGGATTGTGATTCGTATGATGCCGTAGCCGCCTAGTTTTAGTAATAGAGCAGCGAGGAGTATGGAGCCGGCAATTGGGGCTTCTACGTGGGCTTTGGGTAGTCATAGGTGTAGGCCGTATAGGGGGGCTTTGACCATGAAGGCTAGGAGGAGGGCTAGGCCGCATATTAGGTTTGTTCATGAGGTGGCCATCGGAGGGTGGGAGAGTTTTAGTATTGGGAAGTAGAGTGTTCCGATTTGGTTGTGTAGGTGAAGGATGGCGATGAGTAGGGGTAACGAGCTGGCGAGTGTGTAGAATAGTAGGTAGATGCCAGCATTTAGTCGTTCTGGCTGGTTCCCTCAGCGGGTGATGAGGATTAGGGTGGGGATTAACGTAGCTTCGAATGCGATATAGAAGAGCATGAGCTCTGAGGCTGAGAAAGCCAGGAGAATGAAGGGTTGTGCTAGGATTATTGTTGAGATGAAGATTCGTTTTCGGATTGGGGGTTCGGGTTCTAGGTGGTTTTGGCTTGCTAGGATTATTAGAGGTAGAAGTCAGCATGATAAGACTAGTAAGGGGGAAGAGATTTGGTCGATTGAGGTTCAGAAAGTCAGGCCTTTGTTGGGGAAGTATGTGGGGGTCAGTCATTGGAGGCTGAGGGTGGCAATTAGTAGACTGTGGGCTGTGGTGTTGGTTCATAGGTGTTTGCATGGAGATAGGATGGTTACGGGGAGGAGTATGATGGTTGGGATGATAATTTTTAGCATTGTAGGAGGTTGAAGTTGTGAAGGTGGTCTGAGCCGTGGGTACGGGTGGAGGCGACTAGTAGAGCTAGTCCTGTACCTGCTTCGCAGGCGGAGAATGTGAGTATGAGCATGGGGAGTAGGGTGGAGGATGGGGCTTGTAGTTGGATAGGTCATATAGCTAGGGCGATATACATTGATAGTATTATGCTCTCTAAGCATAGGAGGGCGGAGATTAAGTGGGTTCGGTGAAAGGCTAGGCCTAGGCTGCTTAGGACGAATGCGGAGTAGAAACTTAGGTGAAGTGTGGTCATAAAGAAAGTTATAGGGTGGGAACTATAATCTGTTGAGTCGAAATCAACTGTCTTGGTTAGACTAACTTTCTGTTATTCGGCTCATTCTAGGCCTCCTTGGGCTCATTCGTAGACAAGGCCTAAGGTGAGGAGGGCAATGAGGATGGAGGCTCAGGTTAGTGTAGTGATGGGGTCTTGGAGTTGGGTGGCTCAGGGAAGGGGGAGTAGTAGGGCGATTTCTAGGTCGAATAGTAAGAATAAAATGGCTACTAGGAAGAATCGAATGGAGAATGGGAGTCGAGCGGATCCTAGGGGGTCGAAGCCACATTCGTAAGGGGATAGCTTTTCAGAGTCGGGGGTTATTTGGGCGAGTCAAAAGTTTAGGGCGGTTAGGGCGATGCTTAGGGTGAGGGACAGGGTGAGTATGAATAGGATTATGTTCATTGCTCTTCTCTGGGGTTAAACCAGATTCTAAGGATTGGAAGTCGATTGTAATTAGTATACTAGAAGAGCAGGATCCTCATCAGTAGATAGAGACGTAGAGGAATAGTCAAACGACATCTACGAAGTGTCAGTATCAAGCGGCCGCTTCAAATCCAAAGTGGTGGTTTGATGTGAAGTGGTATTTGATTAGGCGGAGAAGGCAAACTAGGAGGAATGTGGAGCCGATGATTACGTGGAGGCCATGGAATCCGGTGGCTACAAAGAAGGTGGAGCCATAAACTCCGTCGGCGATAGAGAAGGGGGCTTCGTAGTATTCTATGGCTTGGAGGCCTGTAAAGTAGAAGCCCAGGATGACTGTGAGGGTGAGAGCATGGATGGCTTGTTTTCGGCGAGCCTCTGTGATGCTGTGGTGGGCTCATGTGACGGTCACCCCTGAGGCTAGGAGAATGGCGGTGTTTAGAAGAGGGACTTCTATTGGGTTAAGGGGTTTGATGCCGACGGGGGGTCATTGGCCTCCTAGTTCAGGGGTGGGGGCTAGGCTTGAGTGGAAGAATGCTCAGAAAAAGCCTAGGAAGAAGAAGGCTTCTGATGTGATGAATAGGACTATGCCATAGCGTAGTCCTTTTTGTACGGTGGGGGTGTGGTGGCCTTGGAATGTGCTTTCCCGTACGATGTCGCGTCATCATTGGAATATGACTAAGAGGGTTGAGACAAGGCCTGCAATTAGAAGTTGAGGGGAGTTGTAGTGGAATCATATGGTTAGGCCGGAAGTGGTTAGGAGAGCGGCGGCTGCTCCAAAGATGGGTCATGGGCTTGGGTCTACTATGTGGTAAGAATGTGCTTGGTGTGCCATTGAGGTTAGATGTTTTCTTGTAGGTATAGGCTTAGTAGCAGCACGAATACGTAGGCTTGGATTATAGCTACAGCTACTTCTAGGATGGTTAGTAGGAGTAGAACGAGCAGGGTTAGAAGGGAGACGGCTGGTATCGTTGAGGCAAGTGCTACTGTAGCTGTGGAGATTAGTTGGATTAGGAGGTGGCCGGCTGTTAAGTTGGCTGTTAGGCGGACTCCAAGGGCTAGGGGGCGGATGAGTAGGCTTGTTGTTTCGATTAGAACGAGGGCTGGGATTAGTGGTGTTGGGGTTCCTTCTGGGAGGAGGTGTGCTAGGGAGGCGGAGGGTTGGTTGCGTAAACCTGTGAGGAGGGTAGCCAGTCATAGTGGGAAGGCTAGGGCTAGGTTTATTGATAGTTGGGTGGTTGGGGTAAAGGTGTATGGTAGTAAGCCCAGTAAGTTGATGAGGAGGAGGAAGATTATTAGGGAGGTTAGGATTAAAGCTCATTTGTGTCCTTTTTCGTTTAGTGGGGTTATTAGTTGTTTGGTGATTAGGTTGATGAATCATAGTTGTAGGGTTGAGAGGCGACTAGTCATTCATCGATTGCCGGGGATGGGGAGTAGGAGGGCGGGGAATGTGAGGGAGATTAGGACCAGGGGGATTCCTAGGAGTGAGGGGCTTGAGAATTGGTCGAAGAAGCTTAGGTTCATGGTCAAGTTCAGGGAGTGGTTTTGGGGATTGTGGGGGCTTTGCTGGTAGGGGGGTTAGTAGATAGGAATGCTAGAAGTTTGGGTTGAATGATTAGTGAGAATGTCAGTCATGTGGCGAGTATGGTGAAGAATCAAGGGTTTGGGTTGAGTTGTGGCATATCATTAAGGAGGGGATGTGTCCTCTTTCTCTAGCTTAAAAGGCTAGCGCTGGTGCATAGCTTCTTAATGGTTAAGATGATATTAGAGTGGATCAGTTTTCGAAATTGGCGAGTGGGGCGGCTTCTACTACGATGGGTATGAAGCTGTGATTTGCCCCGCAGATTTCTGAGCACTGTCCGTAGTAAATGCCAGGTCGGGAAGCAAGGAATGAGGTTTGGTTGAGTCGTCCTGGGATGGCGTCAGTTTTTACGCCGAGGCTAGGAACGGCTCATGAGTGTAGTACATCATCAGCGGTGACAATGACCCGTACTGTGGAGCTTGTTGGGACAATAACGCGATGGTCGACTTCTAGCAGGCGGAAGTGGCCTAGTGGGAGGTCGGTTGTGGGTGTTATGTAGGAGTCGAATGTCAGGTCTTTGAAGTCTGTGTATTCGTAGGTTCAGTATCACTGATGGCCGATGGCTTTTAGTGTGAGGTTAGGTTCATTAATCTCGTCTATTATGTAAAGAATACGTAGAGAGGGTAGTGCAAGCATGATTAGGACTGCGGCTGGGAGGATTGTTCAGACGAGTTCGATTGCTTGGGCGTCTACTGTGTTTGATGTGAGGTTTTCTGTCAGTATGACAGTTAAAAGGTAGAGGACCAGGCTGCAGATGGCTAGGGCGACTATGAGGGCGTGGTCGTGGAATTGTGTTAGTTCTTCTATAATAGGGGAGGATGCGTCTTGGAAACCGAATTGTATGTGGTTGGCCATGTTTAGTGGGGTGTGCAGGGGTCTCACCTGCAATATAGTCTTGACAAGGCTATGTAATTGTTTTACTAACGCCCCTGATGAGAAAGAAGCATAAGTAGTCTATGCGGTTGGCTTGAAACCAGCATATGGGGGTTCAACTCCTCCCTTTCTTGGACTTGAACAAAAGCGGGTTCTTCAAAGGTGTGGAATGGAGGCGGGCAGCCGTGGATTCATTCGATGTTGGTGTTTGTTAGTTCTGGTTGGAGGGCTTTACGTTTGGATGCGAAGGCCTCCCAGATGATGAACACTAGCATGATTACGGCTGTTATTGAAATTAAGGAGCCTACTGAGGAGATGGTGTTTCATAGTGTGTAGGCGTCTGGGTAATCTGAGTATCGTCGCGGCATACCGGCTAGGCCTAAGAAGTGCTGAGGGAAGAAGGTGAGGTTTACTCCTACGAATATTACGCCGAAGTGGGCTTTGGCTCATGTGGAGTGGAGGGTGTATCCAGTGAATAGGGGGAATCAGTGGGTAAACCCTGCTAGGATTGCAAATACGGCTCCTATGGATAGAACGTAGTGGAAGTGGGCAACTACGTAGTATGTGTCGTGGAGGGCGATGTCCAGCGAAGAGTTTGCAAGTACAATCCCTGTTAGACCTCCGATGGTGAATAGGAAGATGAACCCTAGGGCTCATAGCATTGGGGGGTCCCATTTGATTGTTCCTCCATGTAGTGTGGCTAGTCAGCTGAATACTTTGATACCGGTTGGGATGGCGATGATTATGGTGGCTGATGTGAAGTATGCTCGGGTGTCTACGTCTATGCCTACGGTGAATATGTGGTGGGCTCATACGATAAAGCCAAGGAATCCGATGGATAGTATTGCTCACACTATTCCTATGTATCCGAATGGCTCTTTTTTGCCTGCGTAGTAAGCTACAACGTGGGAGATGATGCCGAATCCTGGGAGGATTAGGATGTAGACCTCCGGGTGGCCGAAGAATCAGAATAGGTGTTGGTAGAGTACTGGGTCTCCTCCACCTGCAGGGTCGAAGAAGGTGGTGTTGAGATTGCGGTCGGTGAGGAGCATAGTAATACCAGCGGCCAGGACGGGGAGGGAAAGGAGTAGGAGTACGGCAGTGATCAGGACTGATCATACGAATAGGGGCGTTTGGTATTGGGAGAGGGCGGGCGGTTTTATGTTGATAGCTGTGGTGATGAAATTGATGGCTCCTAGGATTGATGAAATGCCTGCCAGATGTAAGGAGAAGATGGCTAGGTCGACTGAGGCTCCGGCGTGGGCTAGGTTGCCGGCTAGTGGGGGGTAGACTGTTCAGCCTGTCCCTACACCTGTTTCGACTGTGGAGGAGGCTAGTAGGAGAAGGAAGGATGGGGGTAGGAGTCAGAAGCTTATGTTATTTATTCGGGGGAATGCTATGTCTGGTGCACCGATTATCAGGGGAACTAGTCAGTTTCCGAAGCCTCCGATCATAATTGGTATGACTATAAAGAAGATTATTACGAAGGCGTGGGCTGTAACGACTACGTTGTAGATTTGGTCGTCTCCTAGCAGGGCGCCGGGTTGGCCCAGCTCTGCTCGGATGAGAAGGCTTAGGGCAGTGCCTACCATTCCGGCTCATGCGCCGAAGATTAGGTAGAGTGTGCCAATGTCTTTGTGGTTGGTTGAAAATAGTCATCGGTTGATGAATGTCATAGGTAAGATGGCTGAGTGTTTAAGCGTTAGGCTGTAGTCCTTTTTACAGAGGTTTGATTCCTCTTCTTATCGGCCCTGTAGTGAAATTCATGGTGAGTTGCAAGCTCATTGATGCGCATTAATTATGTGCCGGGGTCTTAGGCAGAAGCCTGTTGGTTGGGGCATATAGCTGTTAACTATAGGATTATGGGATCGAAGCCCATCTGTCTAGTTGGACTTGAGAGGCCCTAGCTTAATTAAAGTATCTGGGTTGCATCCAGAGGATGTGGGGTAGAATCCTGCGGGTCTTAGCAGAAACTAAGAGGGTCTAACTCTTGTTTAAGGCTTTGAAGGCCTTCGGTTTGCGTAATCCTAAGCTTCTTAGATAGCGGCAGAGATTATAGGGGACAGGGGGAGAAGTGTTGTGGATAAGACGGTTAAGATAGCAATTGAGGAGGGAATGGGTTTGTTGGTGTGTCACAGTTTCATGTGATTTGTGGTGTGGGGGGGAAGGGTGATTGTTGCGCAGTATGCAAGGCGCAGGTAGAAGAACAATCCTAAGAGGGAAAGAAGTGAGATGATTGTTGCTGCGGGCGCTATGTCCTGTTTGGTTAGTTCTTGAATAATAAGTCATTTGGGCAGGAAGCCTGTCAGAGGGGGGAGGCCTGCAAGTGAGAGCAGGGTTAGTATTAGTATTGCATTTAGAGCAGGGGCTTTGGTTCATGTAGTTATCAGGGTGGATAGTTTTGTGGTATTAGTTGTGTTTAGGGTGAGGAAGACAGCCGCGGTTATTAGGGTGTATAGGTAGAAATTTAGTAGGGTGAGCTTTGGGTTGTAGACGAGGATGATAGCTATTCAGCCCAGGTGGGAAATGGAAGAGAAGGCGAGGATTTTTCGGATTTGTGTCTGGTTGAGCCCCATTCAGCCTCCCAGGGCTGCAGAGAGAATGGCCATGCCGGTTAGTATTGTTGGGTTTAGGGATTGGGCTGTTATGTAAAGGAGGGCGATTGGTGGGAGTTTTATGGCGGTGGAGAGTAGTAAGCCGGTAGTGAGTGGGGATCCTTGGAGGACTTCAGGGAATCAAAAGTGGAATGGAACTAGTCCTAGTTTTATTGCAAGGGCGGAGGTTAGGATAAGGCATGATGTTGGGTGGGTTATTTGGGTAATGTCTCATTGTCCTGTGTGTCAGGCATTTGTTATGCTGGAAAATAATAGAAGGGCTGAGGCAGCTGCTTGTGTGAGGAAATATTTGGTGGCTGCTTCGATGGCTCGGGGGTGGTGGGATTTTGAGATTAGGGGGAGGATGGCAAGTGTGTTGATTTCAAGTCCGGCTCAGGCCGTGACTCAGTGATTGCTTGAGACTGTAATAGTTGTTCCTAGGATGAGGCTGGAGGTAAAAATTAGTTTTGCTTGGGGGTTCATTAGCAGGGGAAGGGGTTAAACCATCATTTTCGGGGTATGGGCCCGATAGCTTATTTAGCTGACCCTACTAGAAAATAATATAATGGGAGTATGGAGGGCTTTGATCCCTCTAGTGCAGGTTCGATTCCTGCTTTTCTAAGTTTATGGAAATGAGGGGACTAGTATACCCCTATGTCCACTTTATCACAGTGGCCCTTGGGTATTCAGGCACATTTCCGCCCGGCTCCTTAGGTACGGTGGAAGGCCTGCATAGCAGATGGGCATGCTAATGTGCCATAAGCATAAGGCTAGTGTTAGAGGGAGGAAGTTTTTTCATAGTAAGTGCATTAGCTGATCATATCGAAAACGTGGGTAGGAGGCACGGACTCATAGGAAGCCCGCTGATAGGAGTAGGACTTTTGTAGCCAGTAGTACTGGGAACAGCTCTTGGGGTGGGTTGAGGAGGCTTGGGTTAAAGAATAGGATTGCGGTTAGTGTGTTTATAAGTATGATGTTGGCGTATTCGGCTAGGAAGAAGAGGGCAAAAGGCCCTGCTGCATACTCTACATTGAAACCGGAGACTAGTTCGGACTCTCCTTCCGTTAGGTCAAAGGGGGCACGGTTTGTTTCGGCTAGTGTGGAGACATATCATATTATAGCCAGGGGTCAGCAGGGGAAGATGAGGTATAGGGGTTCTTGGGTGATTGCAAGGGTGCTAAGGGTGTAGTTTCCGCTGAGGAGGATGACGGACAGAAGGATGATTGCTAGTGTGACCTCGTAGGAGATGGTTTGTGCTACAGCTCGTAGTGCGCCGATTAGAGCATATTTTGAGTTGGAGGCTCAGCCTGATCATAGAATGGAGTATACTGCTAGGCTTGATATGGCTAACAGGAATAGTACTCCTAGGTTGAGGTCTGCTAGGGAGAAAGGAAGAGGCAGTGGGGTTCAGATTGAAATGGCTAGGAGAAGGGCCAGCATAGGGGTTGCAATGAAGAGAATTGGGGAGGATGTAGAAGGGCGGATGGGTTCTTTAATGAACAGTTTTACCCCATCTGCCAGGGGTTGGAGGAGTCCGTAGGGGCCAACAATGTTCGGGCCCTTTCGGCCTTGTATGTAGCTAAGGATTTTGCGTTCTACTAGTGTTAGGAAGGCGACTGCAATCAGGATAGGGAGGGCGTAGGAGAGGGCTATAATTAGGTTGATTAGGAGGGGGTGGTTGGTCATGGGGGTTTAGCTAGGGAGAGGATTTGAACCTCTGAGTTAAAGGACTTAAGCCTTTTGCATTTACCGGGCTCTGCCACGCTAGCTGGTCCTTTTCTAGGATGGGGGGGGTGTGATAGCCTTTTGTAATTGAGTTGGTTTCATTACTTAAGGCGAAGGCTTGCTTGTGGTATTGGCCTCACTTTTCCGATCCTTTCGTACGAGGAAGAGTTCATCATAGATAGAAACCGACCTGGATTGCTCCGGTCTGAACTCAGATCACGTAGGACTGTTAATCGTTGAACAAACGAACCCTTAGTAGCCCCTGCACCACTAGGATGTCCTGATCCAACATCGAGGTCGTAAACCTCCCCGTCGATATGAACTCTCGGGGGAGATCGCGCTGTTATCCCTGGGGTAGCTTGGTCCATTGATCAATTATATTGGGTCTGGGTGCTGTTGGCACGTTGAGGAGTTGCTCTTAGTCTGGAGGGATGGTCCAATTTTTGGAGGTTTTGTTTTGCTCCAAGGTCGCCCCAACCGAAAAAATGCTAACCAGTGCTTTAGGAATAAGTGCGCCCGGGGTGGGTGTGGATGTATATTGGGGTGGTTGCTGTTTTTGAAGTTCCACAGGGTCTTCTCGTCTTATGGGATTATCCCTGCTTTTGCACAGGGAGATCAATTTCACCGATTGCCTGTAAGAGACAGTTAAGACCTCGTTTAGCCATTCATACGTGTCCCGATTTATGGGACAATTGATTGCGCTACCTTTGCACGGTTAGGATACCGCGGCCGTTGAACTGCGTCACCGGGCAGGCATCACCTTCAATACTTGTTCTTTGGTTTGCTGAAGGCTATGTTTTTGGTAAACAGTCGGGCCTTGGGTTTGCCGAGTTCCTTTTACAGGTTTTAATCTTTCTTACGGACGCTCCTCTGTCGGGTTAACAAGGTGTTTAATACTATGCTTGTTGGATTTGTCGTATATTGGGTGCTTGTTAATAATGTACAGATGTAAGCTTGCGTCGTAGAGGGGTTTACCCTGGTTACTCATTCTAGCATTAATTCTCCTATTGTCATAGGTTGGCCTGTTAGTGGTGAGGGATTCATGTTGATTCTATATTTTTGAGGTGTTGAGCTTTAACGCACTCTTTATTGATGGCTGCTTGAGGGCCCACATTAGCTTTTGGAGTAATTACTTATCCGCTGGTGGAGATTGTTTTCTTTTTTAAAGGAGCTGTCCCTCCTTTAAATTGCCCTTAATCCGCTTCATTAGGGTTCGGGGTTTCCTTGGAGAAGGATTAAGAGTGAACTTAGATTCGTCTCACAGGCAACCAGCTATCACCCAGCTCGGTTGGCTTTTCACCGCTACTAGCAAGTCATCCCACTCTTTTGCAACAGAGACGGGTTCGCTCAAGTTAGCTGCTCACGAGTAGCTCGCTTAGGTTTCGGGGAGGCAAACTTCAATTCATTTTGCTTGGTTTTTCTTGCTAGACCATGATGCAAAAGGTACAAGGGCTGATCTTTGCTGTTTTTAGCTTAGTTTTCACTTCTATTTCACCTTTCCCTTACGGTACGTGATCTCTATCGCTCCAATGGTGTCTTTTCTATCGCCTATACTGGGACTAATGAATGCTTTAGTTGGGTTTTGGGAGTAGCTTTGTTATTCCAGGTCAGGTAGATTGGGCTAGGGTTTGGCATCGAGACGATCCGGTGTGGTCGGATATCTTTCAGGTGTAAGCTGAATGCTTTTGTTAAAGCTACGTCTCGGTAGTCTAAGTGCACCTTCCGGTACACTTACCTTGTTACGACTTACCTCCTCTTTGGCTGGGAAACTTATTAATTTATGGGGGGGGGGGGGGTCGCTTTTGAGGAGGTGACGGGCGGTATGTACGTGCCCTAGGGCCGGCTTAAAGAGGGCTCGATTGTCCCACTTTACTGCTAAATCCGCCTTCTAGGGGCGATTTCACACCCCTTTGCCGTAATGTTCTAGCTTAGAAAATGTAGCCCATTGCTGCCATTCCATAGGCTATACCTTGACCTGTCTTATTAGCGGGGGGCTATTGCGTCCACTGTTGGGCCTTCAGGTTGGGTGGGCTGGCGACGGCGGTATATAGGCTGAATCTGGCGAGGAATGGTAAGGTATATCGTGGATCATCGATTGTAGAACAGGCTCCTCTAGGTGGGTTTAGGGCACCGCCAAGTCCTTAGAGTTTTAAGCGTTTGGGCTCGTAGTTCTCGGGCGGACGCTCCGGTAAGATCGAGCATCAAGATTTAGGGCCAGGCATAGTGGGGTATCTAATCCCAGTTTGGGTCCTGGCTTTCGTGGAATTCAATCAATCGTTAGTCTAAGATCTTCTTTGTTGGAGGTATTATGGGCATCTTTGGCTTATGACAGCTCAGTTGCTTTTTTATCTTAGCTACTTGGATAGCATGTGACCACTCTTTACGCCGTTATAAAGTTGATTTGGGTCTCCTGTATGACCGCGGTGGCTGGCACAGGATTTACCGCCCCTAAGTTGCTATGACTAAGTCAAGTTTACACTCATTGCTTAATGTTAACTACTGCTGGATACCCGTGGGGGTGTGGCAAATGCCAGACGTCTTGGGCTACGATGTGGGTGTGCCTGATGCCTGCTCCTATCGACCTGGGTAGGGTACCTAGGGCGTCTGCACTGGCGCGCGGATACTTGCATGTATATCTCTAGCAACAACCAACTGTAAGGTTGGGACTAAGTCTCTTGTCCTTGGTTGCGTATTGGCGGCCTTCTTGACGTCTTCAGCGTCATGCTTTGAATAAGCTACAGGGAC